CAAAATATTTCGTTTGTTGAAACGTTTCTTAATAAGGGGTTTCCCTTGTACTAAGGGTGGGAATGGGAAGGAAGAAAGCGATCGGATCCGTGAATTCCTCATCCTCAAATAAGCCCTTTCCGGGGTATTGTCTCATAAGTAATTGTTAGGATTAAAGTGTTGATATAATTAGAAGAAGCAAACGGCAAGTCCAAGTTAATAAAATAAACTAAGACTAAGAAAGAAGCGCATAACGTACGTTTTCACATTTCTAATTTTAGGATTAAATTAAACAAAAGGATTTGCAAATAAAAGTGCTAATGCCACGACCAGTCCGTAAATTGTTAAAGCTTCCATAAAAGCTAGACTAAGCAATAAAGTACCTCGTATTTTACCTTCCGCTTCTGGTTGTCTCGCAATACCTTCTACAGCTTGGCCCGCAGCAGTACCTTGGCCAACTCCAGGTCCAATGGAAGCAAGCCCTACGGCCAATCCAGCAGCAATAACGGAAGCGGCAGAAATCAGTGGATTCATAGTAAGTTCCTCGTACAAAAAAAATAAATGGTTAATGATACAATCAACCAATGCATTATTACTTATTTTATCACTACATTTTATCACTACGATCTATCGGGTCAAAGTAATTAAAAACTCTGAATTGAAATTATAATATTAGTGAATCGTCAGAATGACTTCGATATCTCTTTTTTTTTTTTTTTTAGTTTCTACCCATGATCAAATCTTTGTAAACTCATATGCATATAGTTCTACTTATTGCATTTCTTAGTTTCGAACCATTCTTTCATTCAATTCTTCGTTCTTTACTTACTTTCTATATCTGTACGTTCATCTGTTTTTTCATTCAATCTACAATTACAGACGAAAAAGAAAGACTTATATTGTATTGTAATCCATCTAAACGAAATGCAGTGTGGTTAAAAAAAAAATAAAAGAATCAACATTCAATATAGTAATAATAAATAGTATTATAGTAATAATATAAATATATAAATAGATATTAATAATATACTGGGAAAGAAATAGGAATAAATAAAATATAAAAATATATAATATATAGTCCATAGGGATAATCCCTATATAACTAGTAAATATCTAATATCACATATACATTTGTTTCTTCCATAATGTAAACCACCTGCATTTTATTTTTATATTGAATTGGCTTTTAGAATCATTCTTCGAAACATATGTAAGGGTTAGACTTATAGACATTACATATATCTAGTTTGACTTGACCCCCTAACCCATATTTTTCCAATTCCGTAATATCGTCTGTCTTCCCTCCTACGAGATTAGGTGATCCATACATATATAGATACAAATATATATGTATTATGTTGCCCAACCAAGTGCGTATTTGGAATCATGCATGACTTCGGGTAAGTGAAAAAAGACTATTAAAAAAGCTAATCAATGATGACCCTCCATGGATTCACCTATATAAGCCGCGGCTAAAGTTGCAAAAATAAGAGCTTGAATACCACTTGTAAATAATCCAAGAAACATAACGGGGATAGGAACTACTGAAGGTACTAAAGAAACAAGAACAACAACTACTAATTCATCAGCCAATATATTCCCAAAAAGTCGAAAACTAAGAGATAAAGGTTTGGTAAAATCTTCTAGGATGTTAATTGGTAAAAGTATTGGAGTTGGTTGAATGTATTTCCCAAAATATCCCAATCCTTTTTTGGTAAGACCCGCATAAAAATATGCCACTGACGTGAGTAAAGCTAAAGCAACAGTAGTATTTATATCATTCGTGGGCGCAGCTAACTCCCCATGAGGTAACTGTATAATTTTCCAAGGTAAAAGAGCACCTGACCAGTTAGAAACAAAAATAAATAGGAACATAGTTCCAATAAAGGGAACCCAAGGGCCATATTCTTCTCCAATCTGAGTTTTACTCAAGTCTCGAATAAATTCAAGGACATATTCGAAGAAATTCTGACCGTCGGTCGGAATTGTTTGTGGATTCCGAACTGCTATTATGACTGAACCTAATAAGATAGCAATTACGACCCAAGAAGTGATAAGTACTTGGGCATGGATTTGTAAACCTCCTATTTGCCAATATAAATGTTGGCCTACTTCTACACCCGATATATCGTATAACCCATTGAGTATTTTAATGGAACATGGTATAGCATTCATATTGTCCTCTGATATAAATCGAACTTAAAAAATTATTTTGATTCAACCATCTCTTTCTCAACTCACCAACATTAATCATCTTTTAATACAAATTGAATTTAGGATACCAATAAATTTAAATTTTAGGATACTAAAAAATCACATAACATAATATAAATATCCCCATTTTTATCTCTATCTCTTTTTAAAGTTCAAGAATAGTAACCGATCCAATAAATCGATCGAGTTCCCAAACAATTAATTAATTTTATTATTTTTAATCATAATCAACGATTTCTTATATAGCTATAACGACCCTCGCAAATTGCGAATACTAATTTGTTAAGAATGAATCGAATTGAAGCTATAGCATCATCGTTAGCTGGAATCGAAATATCTGCGAGATCCGGGTCACAATTTGTATCAATTAAACAAATAGTAGGAATCCCTAAAATGACACATTCTCGAAGAGCCGTATATTCTTCTTGCTGATCAACGATGATTACAATATCGGGTAACCCCGTCATATATTTGATCCCACCCAAATATGTTTGCAAGGTAGATAATTTTCTCTTCAACATTGCTGCATCTCTTTTGGAAAGATGATTGAGTTTCCCCATCTTTTGTTCTGCTCTTAAGTCCCTGAACTTATTAAGTCTCGTTTCCGTAGTGGACCAGTTCGTTAACATACCACCGAGCCATTTTTTATTAACATAATGACACCGAGCCCCTATTGCAGCTGATGCTACTAAATCCGCTACTTTATTTTTGGTACCAACGATTAAAAAGGTTTTTCCACTACTTGCTGCATTAAAAACTAAATCACAGGCTTCTGATAAAAAACGAGCAGTTCTCGTAAGATTTATAATATGAATACCTTTACGCTTTGCAGAGATGTAAGGGGCCATTCTAGGATTCCATTTTCGAGTACCATGACCAAAGTGCACTCCCGCTTCCATCATTTCTCCTAAATTGATGTTCCAATATCTTTTTATCATTTTTCCCCGCATTTCCCCACACTTCCTCTTTTTTTTTATTAAAAAAAAAAAAAGCGACAAGATACCCTGAAATAAATAATTGTTCCGACGGAACCTTCTACTGTGGATTGACCCTTGATATATAGTCCAAACCATTAATTTCTTTTAATTACTTATTTTTTTATTACTAAATTAATATAAATAATTGGACCAACCTAACCAAATAGTTAAAGTAAAAAGAATGAATCTCTTCTTAGGAAAATCGCGTAAATGGTTGTTGTGATGTCCCATGAAAATTGTTTGGAGCACATAATTCTCTATGGTATAACAAAATATCTCCCATTTCCAACTCGAATAAATTTTTCCTTTTTATTTCCAAATAAATATTTTTGTTTTCCCTTGAATGGTGTACTAATTTTTTGAATCCAGTACCAACAGGAATAAGCCCCCCCAGAACAACGTTCTCTTTCAGTCCTTTCAACCAATCAATACGACCTCGTAAAGCGGCTTTTGCTAAAACTCGAGCGGTTTCTTGAAAACTCGCTTCGGATATGAAACTTTGAGTATTCAGGGATGTCCTCGTTATTCCCAATAAGATTGCCCGATAATTGATCGCTTCGTCTAAAGCACGTCCTGCTCGTTCCGCTCGCAACAATCCGATTAATTCTCCGGGTGAAAAAACATTAGACATTCCATCTTCTGAAACCAACACTTTTGATGTTATTTGACGTACAATGATCTCTATATGTCTATTATGGATCTGTACTCCCTGAGATCGATAAACCTTTTGAATTTTATTAACCAAAGAGATACGACTCTGGGCTATGGTTAGCTCAGCTCCAATCAAGAATCCCCAGGGGATTCCAAGAATTCTTGGTATACGTTCGTTCCAACTTTCGACTCTCTTTTCGAGGTTCATCGATATTGAATCAATTGAACGCACTTCTAAGACCTGTTCCACTTTTGGAAGACCCTGCGTTATGTCACCAGATCTTGATTTTTCATATATAAATGTAACTAGTGTCTTTCCTTCATAAAGGATTTCTCCATAATGACCATGAACTGTTGCTCCTGGGGTAGCCAAATAGGGCTTAGCCGATCTTATAACTAAGGAGTCAACATGAACAATTAAAATTTGACCGGATTTTTTTATGTGTGGCCCATATTTAAATAAACATGCATTTTCACAAATAAATTGCCCAAGGCAAATTATTGTGGATGTCTCCTCACCAGAATCGTGATGAAGAAAACAACAATTTAAATGGAATGGATTCAAAATTATATTACTGCATGAATTGGGATTATAAATTCTTCTATTTTCATCCATTAAACAATATTTAAGTACTTGAAGTACTTTAAAAGTCTGCTTAAAATTATTAAGTAGTAAATATTTCTTTAACGAGATTTGATTATGAGTTAATAAATGGTAAGATGAATAAAAATTCGTTATTTTAGGTACAATAGTACCTAAGGGACCCAACAAATACCTAATTGGGATTAGGGGATCCAATATCGCATTGTTATATTTCGAACCCTTGAATGGACTAATTCGAAAACAGTTGGATGATGACAAAATTATAAAAGATTGGCATTCCTTATGTTGATTCAACAACGTACCAATAGTTCCTTGCTGTTGGGTAAGTAATTGAAACTTCCCCTTGGAATGAAAGGGATTGATATTGGCGCGATCTAGCCCCTTATTGGGAATCAATCCCGAATCTGTTATATTATATCTTTTTCCGCTATATGAAAGAGTGGACTTGACTTTGACTAACTCAATTCTTATGAAATCACGAATTAGATCATTTGCCCTTACCTCAACAAAGGAGGCATAAACCTCTTTTTTGGAACCGTTTTGTTTTTGGTCCCAATTTAATACTAAGCAAGTCCGAACTAATTGAATACTTGTGTTATAAATTCTTCGAATTGACTTGCCATATTCATAAAGGATATAATTGACAATTCGAAGTTGGACATCATCCTTTTCCCGCAAGAGATCCTGAGGAAAAAGTGTTGCTAAATTTATCCCATCGGCTATTTCATATGTGACTACGGGCCGAACCGAAACAAAATACTTTTTCTTGGTAGGTGTGATCCGCTGGACATAGATCCAATCTTTCAATTTTTTTGATTCCTTAGAATTTTTTTTTTTTCCTGTTACTGGCGGTATCAAAATGCCGCAGTGCCTAGATATCTTATCTGTCTCTCCAGGAAAATGAATATCTCCATAAAAGATTCTCAGTTCAATACTTTTTTTTTTTCTTTCCACTCGAACTAATCCGCCTATTCGACTTCTTTTATTTAAAGTAAGTCGTGTATATACTCTAATGATACTATTGTTCCGGACCATTATGGAGGAGGATTCAGGTAAAATATGCACTTCTTCGGGAATGAAAAAAAACCGATCTACTTTCATTTGGTATTTCAGACTCAATTCTTTTGTTCCTCGATACTCAATCAAATCCTCTTTTTTTATGATTGAATCTACTTCCGCAGTCCCATATTTAGTAATTCCTGAACTGCTTCTTCTGTATCGTGGATCATCAAAATAAGCAAGAATACTATTTCTACGTAAAATACCATTTATGGGTATTTCAATTGAAATACCAAAACAGGATATTAGTTCTTTTTGCCATTCTTGATCATATTTTAATGGGATGATGAATCTATTTTTTCGCCTTTTCGCTAATAAATCTGAATTATCTTGGAGAATAGACGGATATATTAAATTCCACTTACCATTGGATATGATTCGATTAGATATTGAATAATCAATGATTTCCATATCTTTTTTACTAGAAGTATCCAACAATTTATGTCTTACTCGATCATTAGTCATTGAGAGGTCAGAGATATATTTGTCTTCGACAGAAAAAGAATGAGCATTAATTTGATCTTGATCCTTGTGGATCGAAAAAGACATTATACTGGATCCACGCGGGCCTCCTGCTAATATCCATAAATGACTTGTTTTTGGTAATAGATGAACATTACCATATGTATATTCGGGTGCATGGTAGACACCCGTACTCCAGTGCATTTCTCCCTCTGATTCAGAGTAAATATGTTTTCGGACTTTCTCTTTAAAATGAAAAGTGGACGTTCCCGCACGAATCTCAGCAATCACTTGTTCTGATTCTACATATTGATTATTTTGAACTAAAATCAAACTCTTTGGCGGAATATTCACATTATGGATAACACTCCGACTCTCAATAATTACATATAAATCTATAGAACATAAAAAAGCAGGATGCCCATGACGGGTACGCGTAGGATGAACAAAATCCTCATTAAATTTTATTTTTCCATTAGAAGGAGCTCGTACATGTTCGGCAGTACCACCTGTAAATACTCCACCGGTATGAAAAGTTCTTAATGTTAGTTGAGTCCCCGGTTCCCCAATCGATTGACCCGCAATAATACCTACAGCTTCTCCCAATTCGGCTAGGTCACCATGAGTGGGACTCCGACCATAACATAATTGACAGATCCAAGATGTGCTTCTGCAAGTAAAGGGGGTTCGAATATATATTGGTCGTGCTCGAAAAGTTATGAATCGATTGATAAGCCCAATCCCAATATCTTGATTCCTAGTGGCAATACATCGTAGACCTATATATATATCGTCTGCTAATACACGACCAATTAGTGTTTGGACAAAAATTCTTTCTGTCATCTCATTTCGAGGACTCACGGAAATACCTTGGATAGTACCACAATCTATTCTACGTATAATAATGTGTTGAACCACTTCAACAAGTCTACGCGTGAGATATCCAGCATCTGATGTACGTACAGCAGTATCCACTACTCCTTTGCGGGCTCCGTAGCAGGAAATTATATATTCTGTCAAAGAGAGTCCTTCACGCAAATTGCTTTGAATAGGTAAATCAATCATTTGTCCTTGGGGATCCGACATTAATCCTCTCATACCTACTAATTGATGTACTTGAGATGCATTTCCTCTAGCTCCCGAAAAGGACATTAGATGGACTGGATTAGAAGGATCAGTCATCCGAAAATTAGGATTCATTTCTTGTCTCAAATATTCGCTTGTGGCATACCATATCTCAATAGATTGACGTAATTTTTCTACCGCATGTACATTCCCATAATGATGGTGTTTCTCCAAAAAAAAACTTTGTTGTTCAGCGTCTCGGACTAACCATCCCTTAGATGGTATTGTTAAAAGATCATCTATTCCTAATGAAATAGATGTAACAGTGGCTTGCTGGAAACCCAAAGTCTTCATTTGATCCAGGATATGTGATGTATATGCCATTCCGAAATGATCTATTAATCTGCTAATAAGTCGTTTCATAGCAGTTCTATCTATCACTTTATTGTGAAAGACCAGATCAACCCGTTCTGCCATAAGTACCCCCAT